ATTCTTGCTTTGCGTGGTCTAAGTAAATAAAAATAAATCTGCTTATACAATTTAATCTATATCGAATTTAAATATCAGAATAGCTGATATAGTCATCATTCAATGGGTCAGGTCCACTTACTTTTTCTTTATTTAGAATTTGATAGTGGGTGTTATAAGAACATTGGAGAAATAAGAACACCTTGGTTTGTCGATTAATAATAGGAATTGTATATATAAAGTATTATAGAATATTTCTGTTATGTCCCAGGACAAAAAATTTGTGAATAATGAGACATGAGGAGGACTACTATGTCACTACAGGTGGACTACTCCTAATACGTGCAATTATTCATTTTGCTAATCAATAAATGTTCAACTTCCTAACTCAAAGTCAGAATAATAAGAATTCGTTATAATGGTGGTTATCCTTTTCTTTTTAGAAAAAATAATAGAGATATTTTCCGCTGAAAAACGAAGGCTAAAACTTGAGTTTAGTGGAAAAAAAAGCCCTTTATCAGATTTGAACCGATGACTTACGCCTTACCATGGCGTTACTCTACCACTGAGTTAAAAGGGCCGTTTTATTCAATTCATGAATTAGCCATTTTTTTTTTTTTCATTATGAGTCTACTGCATATATGTATATATGTACTATATGTACATAATATATACGTATATGCATAGGAGTTCATTCAGGAACAATAAATTGGATTTACTCCAAAATAAGATTATTATTTTGAATTTTTGAAAAAAATTCTAAAAAATCATAACATAAAAGAAAGTAGGAAAGATTTTTTGGATCTAGTCATACCATTAGACTATATTGACAATTCCAAAAAACTGCTCATACTATTATCATAGTATGATGATGGTCGGGCGTATATGCCCCTATCGTCTAGTGGTTCAGGACATCTCTCTTTCAAGGAGGCAGCGGGGATTCGACTTCCCCTGGGGGTAGGGTACTATGAAAGGAAGTTGATCATAGATTATCGATAAGCCTAGAATGAATTCTTCCTGGGTCGATGCCCGAGTGGTTAATGGGGACGGACTGTAAATTCGTTGGCAATATGTCTACGCTGGTTCAAATCCAGCTCGGCCCAATAATTCACCGCTCCATGAATATGATATAACCAATTTGTCTTCCATAAATGGAAATGCCTAATCCGTAGAAATAAAGAGAAAGAATCAATTTTTTTTCTCTATCCCTATTTTTCTCTTTCTGATCTTTCTAAGGATCTAATTCATGATACTTTACTTAATTAAGTAAAGTATCATGAAAAGCAAACAAAAAAGTTTAGTTCTTTTTTCTGATTGATTATCCACTTTTGGCCGTAAAATAATTATTGGTTACTAGTAATCTGTGTCACTCTCACTATAGCCCATATTATATGTGGATATGATATCAGTATATCATTCCTGTCTTTCTTACAATACGACGACTAGGACTAGAATGTTCTTATGATTACATTAAGAATATGTAAGATTAAGAATATGTATGCCATACACTTCGCTGGGATTGTAGTTCAATTGGTCAGAGCACCGCCCTGTCAAGGCGGAAGCTGCGGGTTCGAGCCCCGTCAGTCCCGAACTAGGATCCGGTGAATTTATCAATTTATCTCTCTCTTTTCACGGAAAAGGGGGACAGGAAGCAAGATCTAATCCCCAGTGGGGATCCTTATTTCTTTTGTTTTTTATTTCGCATTTATCATCACACAAATATGGATACAGGAATTTCAAATCTTTCCACTACTCCCGATTGATAAAGGAGAGACATATCATATGTACATTAGTACAATTGGTGGTATTACTATATTCAGTATTTTTAGAGATACCATCCTCGTCTTACTTTCTTTTTCGATTGTTCTTGATCAATGAAATGGAGTAGAGTGATCCTATTTTACCGGGAGTACATACAAAAATGGTATTCGTTTATTGTACGATGGACAATGAACTTAACATAATTACCCCGACAGAGTACTTTTCAGGTTAAACCACACCTTTTCTAGTTCTGACTTTGTTTGTGTATCCTCAATGACTAATTGTAAACAATCTATCTCATTCTCATTCAAATTGCAGACATCATTTTTGATGTATGCATTCCAGTACAAATAAATACAAGAAAGAGGATACTAATAAAATAAAAGAAAAGACCGAGCAAGGACCCTTTTCAGTAAATTTGTTGGAATATTTGATCTTTTTTATTTAATCCCTTTTTTTCCATCTCACCTCGTTTGGGTCTGTGTGTGACCCATAGAATACCGGTCATATAATACCTCATAATTGTAAGTATAATACACAGGAAGGAGAGTTGTATAAGATAAGGAAGACAGTAGGTTATAGAAAAGAAAAAGTGGAAGAGGATGAAAAATCCAATGGGATTCCTGATCCAATAAAAAATCCCATTTCGTAATTAGTATGGATAAAGGATCTTCCCATGTTATACTATTCAATTCTCGACGATGAATCGATTTGATAGATCAGATATTGTTATTCATAATATTGATCCTATTCAGTATCATCAGGATCAATTCATCCCAATGAATTTACAGGAGTTAAATTTCTCATCTCTATGGGATTACATCCCGAGTTATTGCGAAGAAAAAAATAAATAAATAATGAAATTATGGAAGTCAATATTCTCGCATTTATTGCTACTGCACTGTTCATTCTAGTTCCTACTGCTTTTTTACTTATTATCTACGTAAAAACAGTCAGTCAAAATGATTAATTTGAATCTGAATTATTAGTTCTTATCAATCCTTTTTTCAATGATTGAAGAAATGAAAGAAAGGGATTAAAAGAAAATTCCAAGTCTTAAATGAAATGATCTGGTTGGAATCATAAAGTGTGGTAGAAAGGACTATATATAGTCCTTTCTACCACACTTTAGAGTATTTTATATTATCTAATATTGTATACAATGATATTATCATATAAAGTTGTATTGTATACAGATATAGACTTTATCTAAATGGAGGGTTTATATAGATCAATTTACAATATGTATGTATATGATGTATTAGATGTACATCTAATCTAAATAGTAGACTAGTACATCGAAATAGCAGTCTAATTCTATTTCTTTTTTTCGCTACATCCACTCGATTTCGATCAACCCAAAATAATCGAAGGCCAATTCTTCTAATTCCTAGGTTTCTTATAATTTTATATATAGGTTCCGGGATCCATCAAAAGAATCAATAGAGGAAGAATAGTATATTCCTATACTATAGCAAAAGAAAACAAAACCAAGGAATTTTTTTGATTTCCCATCCCAAGAAGTCATTGATTGAGCCATTAACAGATCATTTACGAAGTTCTATGGTAACTTCTTCAGATTTTGAAAGGAAGTAGATTAGTAAAGGGGACTCGGACCATTTTTCATGCTTAAACATGACATGAGATGAGTCAAAAAAGCATAAAAAAATCTCTAGGAGTCTAAAATGTTAAATGTATGATATGTGGTGGATCACTCAGCGGAAGAAAGATCTAATTTTATTATGTGTAGAACCTCTTTGGACAACCACTAGTCACTTCCAGTAGAAAGTAAGTATCGTCGTAATCTAATAGCAGAACGATTTGTTCTTAGAACAGTGAAAGTAAAGAAAGAGAGAAACAAATAAAGAAAAAACTAGGGATTGGTTTTTTCTCGTTGTAATATCCATAATTCTGGTAAGAACAGGTTTATCCAAACAGAATATTTAGGAGGAATTCGGTTGGAAAAAATTTCCTATCATGCGTAGATTTGAGTTTTGAAATACAACTAAACTATAGGAATCATTCGTTGTTTGATTGAATGGTTATTATTCATTATTGTCTTTCCAGTATAATTTTGAAAGAGAGACAAGCTTTTTAAAAATAAAGCTTCGAAAAACGATCAATGCAAAATGATCAATTAAACAATTGATACAATTCGATTACTCAATCGATTACTCAATCGATTACTCAATCGATTACTCAATCAATTATTAATATACCTAGAGTCCACTCCTTCCCCATACTACGAGTGAAAGGGAAAATGTAAAGACTACCATTAAAGCAGCCCAAGCGAGACTTACTATATCCATGTGAATTATATCTCCTATTTCTATGAAGGAATTATTCCATTATTGATCAATAATCATAGTAGAATCAATGGCGCAGAGTCAAAATAGGATTCTGACTTAAGGCTATTGATGAACCAATTCAATGAATCCACTCGTAACAGATTCTTTATAGGATTTCTGGTAGAATTGGGAAGTATTAAGTAAAAATATGATACACACACCTTTTCCTTGCAAATTGCAAAGTAATGCTCCTAATGGAACATGTGGGAATAGTAAGACCTATTGTTTGTTTTGTTACCTTTCTTTCATAAGCAAAAAAAAAAAAAAATATACCATCAAGATAGATAACTATCTATTGGATACCTACATTTCCTATTTGATCTAAGCCTTACTGTCTTTCTTTCTGTGAAAGAATGGGGAGACATCACTACCATTATTACATACATTTTTTTTGTAATCTCCTTACACGACCAAAGAAATCTTTTTTTTTTTTTTTTTACTTTGACTCTGTTATTCTATAAGATAAGAGCCGACCAACCATCCTGATTGAATGTTTGAGTACTCGGAGTCTCTCGTAAGTATGGATACAAAGTATCTTCAGTCCTTTCCACAACTCCTAAATTGATTTCCCATCAGTCTATCCAATCTAATTCCAGACAGAGTCAGTAGACCCTACGTTAGTGTAGGTAGTGTAAGATAATTAGGAAGTCTTGATAGTCTTTCGTATAATCTTTTCTTCAATCCTAGGAGCAAAAATGGAATGTCCTTTAGGAACCTTTGGATACCAAGATTTCTGACCTCTTACTTTCGTAGTTCTGGAATTAATAAGTAAGCCTTACCTCATCCCTATTGGTATATCTGTTTGGGCCGCTACCCAGAACCCAAACAGAACCCGATTTTGAGAAAACAACTTACAGTCTTTTATAGAACTATGTATTCTATAAATCAAGTATCGACAAGCTCCGTCCTTTG